CGCCGCCTGCGAACATTCTCTGGAAGCACTTTTAGCACTTCAGAATAAAGAGGGAAAGGAGAATGCATTATACTACTTAAGCCGGCTTAAGTAGAGGCGGAATAAAACAACTCAAAGCCAATTGAAAAAAAAGTGTTTTGTGCTGCGCTTTGGTCTTTGCTGCAAAAAGCGTTGCTACTGAAGATTAGCAATCAGATCTTTTGAATCTCAAGAGCAGACCCTCTCAAGTTCTTAATGAAAAGACCAATGTTATCAGGGAACTTCCAAAGACCAAACTCTTATTCTCTTAATTGGAGAGAATTTTGATTCAAGAAGTGAAGGGAAAGGCTCTGGCGGATTTCCGTTAAGCTCATCCATACCAGAAAATCTGCAGTAGCTTGGAAGCATAGGACTAAGCTAATTCATTCCCCCCGAGCCGTGCTGAGGAGCCAACAAACGGAAGGATACCCGGGAGCCCCAAGCCTATTGAATCGTCTCAACCCTTAGTTAGAAGTAGCATCACCCTTTATAAGGGGCTTATCCTTTATTGAGATTAGCACCTTTCTGAACTGAAAAGAGCTAGCGATCACTAAAACGGGTGGACTCTTTCATATTCGGCGCAACTACTGGAAACTATGTATATATTGTTCGAAGAATCTTTCCATTGAGTGAAGAGGCGGAACATTAGCCAATTTTTTGATTCTCTCTCAACAAAAGATTGTGAGGTAGGATCCACAGGCTCTTTTCCAATATCTTCTTTCGAAGCTGTTAACAAGAAAAAAAAGATTATTCTTTGAAAAGCCAAAAGAAAGTATGCTCTGGTATCGTATATAAGATAATGGCTGCTTTGAGTAATGATATTTCTTTTTATAGGGAAAGATCATTTGATAACTAATCTAATGGGCTTGTAGCGCCGGTTCTCCCCTCCTCAATCCATAGCGTATGTATATTATGTATATAAGTTTGTGGCTGGTTCCTCTTTGCGGGGTCGCTACTTGGATATTCCCTTCGATAAAAGGAAAAGAAAGAAGGGCTTTTTCTACTCGTTTACTGAGCAAATCACTTGACTAAGAATAACGGGAAAAACTTATCCCAATCCTCGCTCTGGACCAAGGTGCGTAGCCTTTTAACATTCTCTTTCTCTCTTTCTGGCTTAGCCTACCCAGCTCCTTCTTATTGATAGCACAGGTGAGAAAGACCCCTAATGGGCAAACTTCACTAATATCCCAGGAATGAGGAATGAAAGAACTTCTGCTATCTACTCACTCTTGCCACTGAGAGGGGATGAGTGAATACCTGGAAGATAAAGTTCTCTTATTCCCGGGATCAGGGCATCAACTGCTGTCTTTCTAAGTTCATACCCGATAGCAGTAGCCAATGTCGGAAGAGGAGCCGTTGGTGCTTTAGTTCCGCAGCTCTTGCCTGAGACGGAAAGTTGGCAAAGGCTGAAGACGCGGTCTCCGGTCTCCCTTTTTGGGCACGCGCCAATCGGTCGATCAGCCTCGATGTCCGCTAAAGAAGATAGAGATCGAGAGATGTGGCACTCTTCATAATGATTTAGAAAGACAAGCAATAGCTCTTTTCAAAGGCTTCGGTTGACTTTAATTAGCAGGCTCAAGCAAGGTCAATTTCTTTTTTAGTTCCCGGCCCAAGTCAAGGCGATGCAATACTCGGGCGATAAGGAAGAAGCAGTCCCAGGCCTTAGGTCCAGACCAGATCTGAGAACTTTCGAGATGTGAATCATAGCCTAGTATAGTTTCGTACCCAACAGCAAAAAGTGATGTCATATTAGACTTTCGTTAGAATCACCCATCAGCCTTCGGATCTGAGTTTGAATTGGCTAGGGGGCATGAGCGGTAGTCAGTGCTTTTGCTCTTACAGATGCCAGTCCTTTTTCTGTTGATGCGAAATAAGTGGTCTTAGCCTTTATGCCGCATTGTCGGAAGGGGTTCAGTGAGACCCGGGCTTAGCTCGAAGAAGCAGATGTTGAAGGAAGAAGGGCTGCTGTTAGCGGAATCAGAGCTGAAGGGTAAGAAGGAAGGAAGAAGTTCACACCAGGCTCAGCGAAAGACGATGGAGCTTGTAGGCGTTCCCTATTTCTATCATTAAAAAAAAATCTCGTAGCCTGGCTAAGTAGCAGTCTCAGAGCCTTTTGATGGGGGAAGAACTACCGCATATAGCAGATCCAGCTCTGCGTCGAGCAGACTCATCTCCACACTGGTCTGTTCCTTCGTCTTCGGCTGCTAGCTAACGTCTCCCTATCGACCAAGGATTCTGATTTTCCCAGTTAAAGTACTGAAACCATAAAAGTAGACTGGTCCCGCACGTACAGTGAGACAAAAACAAATCAATAGGCGCGGCTACCCCTCTTCTATTACTTCTTACTTATTGAGGACGAGCTGGGCTCAAAGCCCAGCCTTTGACAAAACTCGCCGATCTTCTTCCTTAGCTGTGCTATTGATGACCAGGGAAGTCTGCTTTATGGCTTCCTGGTTTCATCCATATCCATAGGTCTATTCCTTAAGTGGGTATAAGACTATCAGACAGTGACAGAGTGAAGGATCGTAGATCAGTAGCTGCTAAGAAAGACGTCACTATAAGAGAAGTAGCAGCTATGAGACATACCTTGTTTGTTTCTCAATGCTAGGATTTACTCCAATTCATGAGCAGCCCGTGCCCATGAATGCCATTGATAGATATCCCTATTTAGGTCTTCCAACATATTGATGAAGGACCATGATGGAAGACCTACTAGATTTCTTTTATTACTTTGGAACTCAAGCTTATGGCTGATAGGTTCAATCCTTATAATATAATGAGGAAGTCGAAGACTCCCCGCCACCTCCCCCGTTTGTTCTCGTGCCTAAGAATGCTAAGCCGGAGACGGATCCACTTTAGCGCATCGAGCAGGTCGAGGGGTTAGTGTTTCCAGTCGTGAAAGTACTAGTACTTTCAGCTACAGTGGATTAGTCCTATGCACTATCTATTGTTTACCGTGAAAGCCATGAGGAGAATACGGTTGATTCAAAAGGGTTCCTCATCAATCATCAGTTAGAAGAGCTTCTATTGGTGACATGGCTTCAGTCACTGGGTCCAACCCAGAACATCAAGGGCTTTCCTCAGTAGGGATATCAGATAAGTAGCGCTGCTATGGCATACCCAAAGGAGAAGTCGGTCCATTAACTTATATACTCCCACAGTTCGCTAACGCTCACCTTACATACTTCCACCCTTGGGAATTGGTTGAATAAGCTCTAGAAGCTTCCCTAACCTATCGACACGAGACATCCAGACTAAAGGTTGGAGTATCCAACCTAAGACTCACGACAGGCGGCTACCCCCCGGCCTCCTTCTCCTGGCTCTACCACCTGGAATCTGAACTAACACCCATCCGGTACCATCGAGCTAGGAGACCAACCAAACCAAGCATGGTGGTGAAGTACTCTCTTTTTCACTCCACTTCCCTTGGGGACAAGAATAAGCTCAAGAAAAGCGTCCTTTCGAGGAACGTAGTCGCTTTAGCGAAGCTTATGGCTTGCTAGAACTTTTTTGAACTGAACTGCTTGAAAATGGCCTAGGCCCCAGCCCTGGCTGGCTTGAAATACTCCTTTCTCCTTGCCAGTTGATAGAATTCTTCCTCCTTGCTTGCTAGCAACTCCAGAGGCTTATATTTATTCAGCAACTGAAGGAGTTTAAGACTAGAAATAGATCTATAAAAGAAAGATAGGGGGACTTTTTATCCTGGATGCCTTAAGCGTAAGATTTAGAAAGTAGCTTTCTCACTTGCCTAGCAGATGACTGTATAAGAGGTTACTCGGAATATGCATTTGCCCCCGACCTAGAACCCGTGGAACCCACTATTCGTCGATGCCACTTTCCTAAAGGACTGAGTTACTTGCATGACAAGACGAGGTACTTTGTTACTGGCAAGTAAAGGACGGGGGCGGGGACAGCAAGAAATTAAACAGGTGACCCACCTGCTATTAGCCTTACACCTTTGATTTTGATATCACTAATACATTAGGGTCTACCCCTACCTAGGCCTACCAGAGAATCTTATTGCTAGCCCTAAGAAATCTCGAGGGGAAGAAAGGAATTGTTTGCTGCAACTGGATAGTTGGGAGAAGGACAGGAAATACAATCGAAGTAAGCTCGGCTGGATCCCCATGGACGGAATGATAAGAATAGTGAGCCTTGGAGATCGTTAGAGCGTTTGGACCTACCGTATGAAACCTACCTATTGGCTCGCCTTAGGACTCTCAAAAAAGTAACCTGGCCTGATACCTATTCACTTTTCTGGCCCACTCGTATCCATCATATATAATATGCCCGACTTTCGAGGGAAATCTACTAAATAGATAAAGTATTCGATCGCCTGAAGATGGCACAGAAAGACAAAAAGAGCAAAATCGATCTAAGATAAGAAAGGATGTAAACTGAAACCCAATGACGCTTTCTACCACGCCGTGGAAGTAAGACTAGCAACTATTATATGGCCCTCCTCCTTGATGTTTTGACTTAGAGTTGTTTTATCCGACTCATCGACAGGCCACAACCCAGGGCACCAGCCCACTTTCGACCAGCCGGTTCAAACGCAACCCCAAGCGGCTGGTCCATCTCATTACCCCAAATAGATCGTTTATTCTAAAACAAAAAAAGCTGTCTAGTTATGCCCTATTACTCAACACAGAAAAAGGACATTAGCAAAATGGATGTAACTTCTTTTCTATTGAATGAAGTCTTTGCTGGCATATTCAACTAGTGTTCTCACAGGTTCAGGAAAGGAAGAGGGGCTCAGACATTCTTTGCGCATGTACAGAAGAACGGAGAAGTTGACCAGCTCATTCAAGCAGACGTCTTTGGCAAAGTCTCCACTCGCACATGCTTAGGTAAGCCCAGCGCCTTATATACAATCATTTATTGATTCTTACTCGCAGGGACTTAGCAGAGAAGTCCGAAGTCTTTCAAAAGTTCATGGAGTGAAGAAGTTGAGTAGAGTTGGAAAAGAGGGTCATTAGTCCTTGTAGTCAGAAAGAAGAAAGCCAAACAAGCCGTTTCACCCCTTACTATAAAGCTTCCCGCTTTGAAGCCCGGAATTACAGACGCCTTAAGCTAATGGCAGACATAAGAAAGCATTAGTCTAATAACAGAAAAGTCGTAAAGCGTCGGTCTTCTACTGTCGTCAATCTTCTTAGTCGTTGTCTCCACTTTTAGTAGAGCGAAGCAAGGCATTCCAGCTAAAAGCAGCAGCAACGTCAGCATCCCGGTTCTATAGGCGGCCGAGGACAAGAAAGCAAGTCTGCTAGTCATCAAGGGCTAGCTAAGACAGGGCAGCTAGGCTGAAGGCAAGGAAGGCTAGTCCGGCAACTGCTGGCTGTCAACGAAGAAAAGTCAAAACGCAATGCCAGCTTCTAAAAGATTTTGATTTGAATAAATTCCAAGGCCAGTTCTTCAAGTTCTGGAGTTCCATTGCATTAATGAATCCGGCTGGAAAGAAAGACCTACACCTACTATCGCTTACAGCGCCTTCTTCTTTTTTTATGGAATAAATAAAGTAAGCTTGGTTTTTATAGGTGAAGCTATTCTTTGTTTGCATTCTTTGGTCTTGTGCCTGCGCTATCAAGTCACGTGCTGCGCTTCCAAAGAATGAATCAATGAATACGGTAGAGGAGCGAAAGTTGCCGGCGACAGTGTCAAGCTATAAGGTGTGAGCAAAGCTCACACACACCGGCTGATAGAGGGCAAGATCACATTCACTTGCTTGCCGCCCGGCTCCATAGTCAAAAAGTGGATCAAAAGTAGGCCCGCTCCCATAACCACACGGGAGGGTAAGGCATCCAGTTAAGGATGGATGATTACGCTTCTTCGCCTTTGACGCCTCAATTTGAAAGCAGGTTCCGTAAGTCCAAGCCTAAACAAGGCAAGCCCAAAAGATGATTTTTTCCTCACATCGATGTTCTGGTGGACTTCACCGCTGGACACGGGATGCTGTCCTTTATGGATGCTTTCTCTTGATATAAGCAGATCTTCATGGCCGAAGAAGACCGAGAGAAAACAGCGTTTACCACCATATCAGGTAGGAGGGCACGTTCTGTTACAAGGTGATGCCCTTTGGTCTAAAGAATCTGTCAAAGAGCCCTCTTCTAACTAGGAGAGTAAGCAAGCTACCGGAAGCGAAGCTTCTGTCCCCCCCTTTTTTTCAATTCTTCCTTTTCGTTCTACTTAGGTGGAGCAATCGTCATTCCCGACATAATAGAAAACCACAGGCCTGTGTAGACACCTGAACGAACTCATGTGGACACTCTTCAGCCCGAGTTTTTATTATTCTTTTACACATTAATTTACCTGTATTTATTTTCTTTGCTGATTCCTCTCAATGAAATTTTCCATGTTGCACTAAGTTACTTACGGATGTATGCATGCGGTCCGGGAACACTTTGGGGTGAACACCCATCCGAACAAGTAGAGTCAATAGTTCAGCATTTAGGCCATAACATAACGCAAAAAAAATCTTTAACCCAAAAAGTGCTCTCCGAACCAAGCTAGAAAGTTTCCTTTCACTAGGCTCACCAACCAACCTGGACTTTGATTCTTATTATTCCTACCGGATATCAAAACCATAAGGATTGTTTCCAGCCATGAGTTCCCATATGACATAAGCGCTCTTGGGTGGGGTGGGCCATTCCATCCAATTTTTGAGAAGGGGCCCAATCTCGTATTTGATGGTCGGCGGGGCGATGGGCTTCGCTTCTACGACTGCCTTCCCAGCCGTTGCAAACACTGAGCGAGAACGGTAAAGAGCGATGTCGTTGCGCGGGGATGCGATTCGCCAAGCGCAGGCAAACAAAGCTGGACTTTGATTCTTATTATTCCTACCGGATTAGGAATGCGAAGGCCTTTCAAAAATTCATGCAAGTTTGAAGTGAACTACCTGAAAATCGCCACCTTTTGAAGTGCCAGTAGTTTCCGCTGTGGCCACACCAACCCTTTCGTTCTTATCGCTCCGGGTTCCGATCTATATGACCTCCGGACGGTACAAAGTACACTTCTTCTGTAGAGGCAAATAACCTAACTCTGTTCAACGGGGGAGCAGCTCAAAGAAAGAAAAGTCTGGTCTGGTCTGAATTCAGGCACGGCCCGCCCGTCTGCTGCTAGGTCGGGGAATGGCGCCAGGCGAGGGCTTAGCTATGTCCCTTAATCAATCGGCCGGTCCTTCGACCTTCGTTTGATTCCGGCGGCCGGCATAGATCTCATGAGACCCGCCCACTATTACTACGAAAAAAGAGCCCTGCCCTTTTCCTTCGCTAAACGGAGAGTAAGCAACTTCTATTAGCGCCGGACCTTGAGTCGAATTGATCGTGTCATGTGCAACGTCCATCAATGATGGTTCATTAATGTCCATTGATTTAGACTCCTTCCCTCTTCCCAACTACGAAAAAGATCGAGAGGGGTCGAAGACCACAAACCAAGAACGGAAACGGAAGTCTTTTTACTCCCCAGTCTCTCTTAAATAAAGCTCGCCAAGGCGCACTAGAGGATAGCACAGGTCGGCCGGGTCTTTCCCTGTTGTTCTGTTTCCGCCACGAGAAAGACGCATTACAGAAGTATGCCCAGCGCGCATCCGTTGAGAGTTTATGTTGTCTCGGTAGGGAACTGTACGACCTCCCTATTGTATTGAATCAATAAAAAAAGAGGTCAGCGCTACGGCCTCCTATTCTTTGATCCAATATTGACCAGGGACGAGCCCCGACTTCCATTGGTTTGACCTCCAGGGGTCACAAAGCTTTGTTGAAAGCTCCGCAGGGCTCGTCAAAGCTGTTTGTGTCCTCCTTTCGTCGAGTGCTCTTCCCGGTTCACTGGGCTGTTAGCCTACCAAGCACTTGCCCGCTGCTCCTGCCGCCGCGGGCGGAGCGCTCGTTATCCTTACTGTTCTCTCTGCTGGGGCCCCTCCCATTGCTAACGCCATAAGCAATGGCAGCTCCAGCTCGCAACCACAGGGGCTTGCCCTTCGAGGCCAGAGTGGGCTCAGCAGTCAGCCTCCATTCGAATTACGTTAGGGGGTCTTTCGCTTTTGCCAGATCGTTAGAGATACTATGAGTCCTCCGTCCCAGATTCTATCGCCGCGGCCATCTGGTTCACCGGTACTACCAAAAAGTCTCATGCTTACGTTACTCTTATTGATGGTTTGATTATCTTGGACCACGAAGACTCCGGTCGTGCTTCTGGTTTCTATTCTCATCATCATCAAGAACCCGTTCTACCTCGTGCTCTGCCATAAGAACTTGGAGTCCGTATCATGGTGAAGGTAAGGTAACGCTGTGATTCTTGCTCAAAAAACAGACCGAAGGCGTTCGAGTTATTGGCTCGTTCGATCTGGCAGCATTCATGAGTCGCTCGTTCAACCGTCCCTCGGAGACACGGTCGAGAAATGCCATTACCAGGGTAACCTCCGTCCTTTCTTTCTCTCGGTCTCACCCAACTTCATACGGCTCAGCTAAAAAACGTGAGCGCCCCTGCGCGAGCCTGATTTTCTTAGTAAAGTCAAGCTTTGGCTCCCGTCAGAAACAAGAAATGGATCAAACAAAAAAGGGGGGGGACTGGAGCAACGGGCTATGCCACCCAAACCAAGAACGGGAAGTCGCATCCGTCCCATCGCAAGCACCTACAATGTCATGATCACATTGGTTTACCCTTTTTTCTTTGGTAGTTTAACGGACGGTCGCCCCTCCAACAAGAAAGGGTATAAATATGAAAACTTCTCTGCCATTTGGATCGGAGAATTTATGGAGGAAGTCGGGTTTTAAATTTCCAGAAACCACACGATTATATAGCCAAAGGGAATAGGCCGCGCCTAAAATCATCCCAAGCGCTGCTAATGTGGCTACTAAGCTATTTCTTTGGAAAGCTCCTACTAAGATGAGAAATTCCCCGATAAAGCTGCTAGTACCAGGTAAACTCATATTGGCTAAAGTGAAAAAGAAGAAAATTAACGAGAAATTCGGCATGGTGCTCACTAAACCCCCGTAATATCTAACAAGTCGAGTCTTATGTCGGTCATATAGAACACCAACACATAGAAAAAGGGCTGAAGAAACCAGTCCATGACTTAACATCGGTAGAATGCTACCTCCAATTCCCTGTATGTTCAGACTAAACATACCAATAGTCACAAAATTCATATGGGCTACTGAGGAGTAAGCAATGATCTTCTTAAGATCGATCTGTCTTAAAGTGGTCAAGGAAGTATATATTATAGCAATCGCGCTTAGAGTATAAATGAAAGGAGTGAAACAAAGTGTCGCTTCAGGAAACATGGGTATTGAAAATCTTAAAAACCCGTAAGTTCCCAATTTTAAAAGAATTCCTGCCAAGATAACGGATCCTGCCGTGGGTGCCTCTACATGAGCTTCGGGTAACCAAATATGAACTGGTACCATAGGAACTTTGACAGCGAAAGAGGCGAAAAAAGCAATCCATAAAAAGATTTGGCGCCGCTCACTAAATTCTGTGGTTAATAAGATTTGTAAATCGGTGGTTCCTGTTTGGAGAAGAATCAACAGAATAGCTAATAGCATAAAAACAGATCCAAGTAAAGTATAAAGGAAAAACTGATATGCTGCCTTGATCTTTCTTTGTCTCGAACCCCATACCCCTATAATAATGGTAGAGTAAGGGGTGGCCCCAAAGCAGAATTGACCGGTAGTGGTTGGTCGAAGCTCCAGTAGGTAGCCACTCCCTTCTCAGGGAACCGTACGTGAGACTTCCGCATCATACGGCTCCGTCCCGAGCTTCCGTCGTCGGCCCTTGTCATTAGCCCACTATCTATGCATGTATTTTCAGCCTGGACTCTCGAATCTTTTGCTTTTCGGGTAGTGGCGAACAATGCTGCTTGCGTTGCGGGAGATGCCCGCTCTCCAGGCCCGGCCTGCTTCCCGCCCGAAAGAACCGCTCACTAGCTAGCGACGTGAGGGGGTTGGAGACATACTCAAAACCATGCCTTTCGAACCGAACGTCAGGCCCG